TCTGGTTTGCACCAAAGTGCCTTAAGTAGCCCTCGAGGAGTCCATTTATTCTCTCTGTCTGAGCTTTCAAAGATATACCGACCGTGGGCATGCGACCATCAGATACCGACAGTCGTCTTCTAACATTACCGACCTTTAATGGGTTTTCAACAATTTATTTCACATCACATAAAAAAGGCTCTTTTCATCATCAGAAAGAACCGGATTTCCGACCTCTTGCATTGCATTACCATAACGAAAAGAAAAATGAATTAAAAAAAAAAGAGAGATTGCTCTTGTGACTCGGAATGAACCTTTCTCGGTGGAGGAAAGTAAGAGCGATGGATTCCTATGGAGCATCCAGGAGCAAGAAGATTGAATCGGACGACGAATTCTTGTGTAGTCCAAAGGTCGGTTTTCACGATTTCATCTATATTGAATCAACATATCAGAATAGCTTATATAGTCATGATTCCATTCGGGTCCACTGACTTATGATTGATTTCTCATTTTTCGGATCTGATTGGAACACTGGAGAAATAGGAAGACTTTGGCGATTCATAATGGGATATCTATAATATCTATGCCCCAGGACACAAAATAGGAATAATGAAACATGAGAAAGAGTATACCCTGTAGTGACATAGCTGTTCTCCTAATCGACTACAACTCATCATAATGAACATTCCACAACAAAACTAACAATAAAGAAACAACTCGCCAGGTTAGTGTTTATCTGGGACCAGGCGGTTACCTTTTTTTTTCATATCTATATCCTCCGATGAAAAATGAAGACTAAGACAAGGACTTTTGTGGAAAATCAAAAGGCCCTTTATCGGATTGGAGTCGATGACTTTAGCCTGGCGTTTAAAGTAAAGAGCGTGACTCTACCGCTTAGTGTGTTGGGCCCATTTGATTCAATTCATGAATTAGCCCACTATGAGTTGCACAGCATAAATAAATAATTAGTAACACTAATAATTATAGTATATCATTCGTGTCTCTGTTACAAGACGGCGAAACTAAATGGTTCGAATGAAATCCAATGAAAAAAAAAATGGTAGGCTGTACACCTAATTTTCCTGGGATTGTAGTTCAATCGGTCAGAGCACCGCCCTGTCAAGGCGGAAGCTGCGGGTTCGAGCCCCGTCAGTCCCGACGGAATCAAATCCAATAAAAAATACATTAATTCATCTCGGAATTGGAAAAAAAGGGGTACAAATAGCCGAATTTCATTCCCATCCCCTTATTTTATTATTTTAAATTTCGTTTCGCATTTCTCATCAAACAAATAGGGGAATTTCCATTACCTCAACCAATATTGATTGATGGGAGAGAGACATATGTGGATTGCTACAATTATTGGTAGCATCATATTTGGGATTCCAAGAGATACCGATACCGTACTGGGTCTGGCTTTTTCGATTGCTCCCGATCCGTGGTTTAGAATAGAGTACCCACTATTTACCGGGAACCCATACACAAAGAGAATTCATTTATTGTACGAGACAAAATTAATTTAACATAATAACTTTGATAGGATAGAATACTTTGACTTTTTTTTAAGATTCAAAGTCTCTCCTTTTCTGGTTCCGAGTTTGTGTAACTTCAATGACTAGTTTGAATATGAAACAATCTATCTCATTCAAATTAAACACTGAACGAAAGCTATCCGTAGCCGTATAGATTCGGTTCTCCTGTACCATCTTACTGTTCTTCTGAAGGATTCGGTCAGGTTAGGACAACTAACTTAGGAGAACAACTACTCAAGGCCAAAAGCTGGGAGGAGTAGTTGACAAACGGTCCTTTATATATGCTTTCGTGTTTGCCTTGCCGGGATTGCATACTCCGGAAGGAAGCTATTGCTTTTTCATTAGCATTACCTAGCTCGTTGACTAGGGCTATGAAAAGCATCTGTGCTAGTGCTGTACTGACTTACTGTACTGGTGTATTGCTAGTGGACTGAGAGGAGAGGAAGTCTTGCACTCCCTCGTCCTATTAGAGGAACTTTCTAACGACCAACTAGCGCTTGTCATTCATCAGACAAGAGCAAAAACTTACCGCTTCCCGAACTGGGCAGATATTGGAGATTTACGAGGCTAGTAAACAAGACAAGAAGAGTCCAAGCGTAGTAAAGTCCCCAAGTCTTTAACTTGCCTTTCTTGCTTCCTTGCTTTCATCCCTTTTCTTGCTTGAAGAGAGTTTACTATAGTGCTTAAGGATAAAAGGGGAAGTTCCCTATTTTGGGAGCGAATGACTAAGAATTTGAATTGCATCGGGCTTTGAAGCCGCTCCTTGGTCTCGTCGCCCTTGAATTCATCTATTTGCAACTATTAGAAATCTTGTTTGTGCTCCACGAAGGGATGGCTTAATCCACAATCCATAGGGACAAAAATACACATCCCATAGTCTCTCTCCCCATTAACCGGTCTCACTCAAAAATGAGTTTATAAAGACCTACTCATCGAAAGAATACCCCGGGGATTACATTCTTCCAAACCGAGCTCACATCTCCTTCATCCTCCTTGGTCCTTCGTTCGTAGTGGTCTTTGTATAGTGTTAAAGCGAACCCCTGCCTGCACGAGAAGGAGAGGGCCAACACTTAGTAAGCTCGCCCGCTTCAAGTTTTCGGTCACCCAAGCCGGTACTTCACTTTACTTACTTAGTAAATTTTGAGAAAGTGAAGAGTCAGTCTCGTACTTGCAAGTCCTAACTGTGGCATGTGAAAACTGTCCTTCCCTGGTTTTTCGGGGTGGAACCTTTCACTCTACTCTATGTTATTCTATACGCCATCGATGGAAGCCTACCATGCCCCGTTCAGTACTTTCTTCATCATCCACTGATGAACCCTTTGATCGAACCTTCCCTTCCTGAAGTGGTGGGGATTGTCTTCTTTGATTGGATCGCCCGAGGGTTTCCTCTATCTATGGGAGTGATTCCAAAGGGAGAAGAGTCATAATAAGAAACTAGAGCTGTATCAGCCTAGCCTAGAGCGGGGGAACCGTAGTCAGATGGATAGTTAGCCTATCCTTTTTATGTTCTCTTTTTTTTCTTTCCTTTCAAAGTGAGCTTTTTAGGGAAGAATGTTCTCCTACTCAGAGAAATGCCGCCACTAGAATAGTATAATAAGAAAGGGGCTCTTTCTCTAGTAGTGGACGAATCTTGATATTCAGAAAGCAGTAAAGGAGCGAAACCATTCTCAGAAGTCGAGGAAGAACTTACTCGAAAAGGCAGAGGTTCGTAGGATTGATCTTCCTCCACCTGCCCTGAGGTTTTTCAATGACAAGTGTAGCCTATGATAGCTTTTAGTGGAGTGAAGCTCTTGTCTTAGCTATAAAGAAGAAGTGATTTACCCTGAAAGGTCACACCTCCCATTCCGTGAAGAGGCATACATCATAAGGGACTATGGGATTCGACCCCACAAAAATCTTCCACCCAGGACCCCTAAGCTAAGAATTTCATTTATCAACGATTTTATCTATTTCAAGCAAGCAAACTGTCTTGTTGACGACGGAATCCCCTCACAGATCTTCCCCAGCTCCATTAGTTAGGGCAAGGTCTTTCAGGCGCTCCTTCCTTCTTGGACCTTCTCTTGTGATCCTTTCTTGTAAGGACTTCCTTGAGGCATTCCGGGAACACTTTGGGGTGAAGACCCATACGTAGGGTCTGTCTTAGTGGAATCGAAGGTGAGAAAAAAGTCAAAGTATATTGATTTAATGAGCAAGAATCAAAGAAGTGTAAAAGCCAGTTCCGAAAAAGAGTAGATTTAGTAGCCTGCTCGATATCTTCCTTGCCTAGTTCGCTATAAGAAGTGCTTGAAACAAATAGCGAGGGGAAGATTCAACGCTAGTTGAATCTTCCTTCCGTCAATGGTTGAACCTTCTGTATGCCTGTGATGTTGGATGCTTCCTGGTATTGAGAAAGAAAGCGGCCAGGTCACAGGAATGCTTCGTATACTTCAAATTCCGAGTCAACAACCGTAACTCGAGCACTTAGATAAAATCTTTGTGCAAAAGCTTTAGTATAAAGGATTTATACCAGAGTGAAGTCCTTGACCAGCAAGAGCCTTTCTTATGACAGAATACTATTCGATGTGCAGATCGCGAGATAGCATCCTCGGTGGCGAAATCAAAGAGAAAGATGTCTATGGTGAAGGAGCTTTCTGTCTTTCTGGGATCAGTATTGCTTTATTAAAGATTCTCCAAAGCGAGGAACAGTACGTTCACTTGGAAACCTTTTGAGAAGCTTAGTAGGTGGTGAACATCCAAGACTTTGTGACACGGTCCTACCACAAGCTGAGTTTGCATACAAAAACTCAAAGAACCGCTCCCCCGTGGGGAAAAAGTGGATATTCTACGATCCTTCGTTGATTCCCTTGCTTTCGGGCAATGATTCCAATTTTTCTTTGCTTGCCCACTCTATTATATTGTCCACAGATTCTTATTAGTTAAGGGGACCTAGCTAGCTCCCGGTGAACTAGCGGCGGACAAATGAGGATTGTAATGGATTAACGAATGAACCACCACAACCAATAGGAAAGGAAGTCCTACTCTTACAGTATGGAAGACGAAAGAAAAAGTCATTACTAGCTTCGGGTTACACAATACAAGAACTAAGGGGAATTGCCGCTTACTAAAGGCTCGGGCTATGGTGCTAGTGCTAGACCGGAAACAGCGTACCCACGCTATACGACAAGAACTCAAGCAAGAAGTAAATGCGTCTTAGCCGCTACGGCAAATGCTTCTACACTCGCTACAACCGAAAGAAAGAGAAAAAAGACTTAAAAGACGAATAACAACAAAAACTATACCAACACAAGGGGCCAGCAACTTCACTGACTCAAGGAACAACAATAGCTGAAAATGAGTCCTTACTTCAATGCAGGAGTTTGTAATTCTCAATCTCAAGGCGCAAAGACAGGCCGGGGAGAAAACTCGTGCCGCACAAAGGGGAGGAATTTCAATCAAGCAAAGAAGAAAAAGAAGAATAGGCCAACGGGAAGCCACCGGCAACCGCATTCACTGGCAATACGAAAACAACTCGGCTTACTGAATAGAGCACCTCTAGAAGGAATGGAAGGCGCACTAATACCTATAGAAAGGGATGAGTCGACCGATTTCTGGTCTCGTGCCGGGGCACTAAACCTGTTCAGTGAATCACTAGTTATACAATCCCTAAACTATTGATGATTATGAGATGATTATTTGATCAAGTTCAACAAGTAAGTCGTTGTTGAAAACAACAATAGTAGCCTCTTCCCACTACGCGCTAAGAAGCAGAAGGAAGGGCGTTCAGGCTTTCTTTTCTTGCTTGAATCAACGGCCTCCCAGGGCTCCTCTTTTATTTGAAATTATAAGGAAGAGGAAGACTCAAGGAAGAAGGAAGCTTCAGAGCCTTGGAGGCTTAATAAGCACATCTCCAGTACACTTAACTTACACCTTCTTTCAACTTTCACATGAATTTGAAGCACTTACGAACAAGTACTTATAATATATTATACATAAGCATTGAAGACTACTAGTGGATACATGCAAAGACAGCAAATAAAAGCAATCTACTTAGGATAGGAGTCTATCTCCAGTAAGCATCGGAGTAGATCCCCACTAAACAAAGCCAAAGAACACCAGACATGAAAACACACTACTTTGCGTCTACAGACACTTATTTAAACCTTCTCAAACTAAAAAGAGTCGACGGACTAGTCTCCTTGGTGCCCGTGGAGGACCGCCTGCACAATTAGTGCTTGGCGTTCTTGGAGCAGCACCCTCTTCCTGTTTTCGCAGGAGCTTATCTCTCTCTGTAGAGAGAGCATATAATCTCGTATGAGATTTGGATCGATCGGCGGCATGTGTTCCCAGAAGAGACCAAGCATTTGCTCGCATTGGAGCTTCCTGTTTTCCACCTGACGTATTTCTTGCTCAATTTCTTGAAGTCTGTTCGCATTATCCATATCTACTCACTTTCTTACCGACTTCTAAGTGCCCTTTGCCAAATAGAGCTGAAAGAAGCTTCTATTGGTAGGCCTTGGAGGCCCTTAACTTCTTATTATTAGTAATAATTCTTGTCTTGGTTCCCTAACAAGGATCATTTCAACCCTGGCTTTTCATGAATATGGAACCCCATCCACTAGATTTTGCTGAATCATTGTCCTTTCCCCGTACGGATTGGAGTACGAAAGGCCCACCCAAAAGAGCGAATAGTCCTTTCTTTTTCGCGGGTATCGCCACGCGCCAACATCCCGATCACTCCCTCAAGAATAGGGGGCAATAATAGAGCGCACATCAGAGAGTACTCCCCTTTTCTTTTAATAATAAGGCAGGCTTTTTGGTGAGCACATGGACGACAGAAGAGGGAGCAGGAGGCGAAAGGCTACGAAGAACAAGAAGTTCAACAGTTGTTGGATTCATTTCTACCAGGTGATGTCACAGCGTCTTATGAAATAACATCTGCACCTGACACAATCTGTTGATGTCCTACTTAGAATAGAACGAGAGGAAAGCAAAAAAGATAAGAACCAATAGTATCTGGGGCATGCCCAGAAGAAACTGCTGTGAAGTACTAGTGTAAGTAGGGCACATATAATGTTTTGTTGAATATCCAATAGTACACTAAGAAAAAAGAGAATTGAGAAAGACTACTCCTCTAGATATTTCCTCTCATCAGGTCACTCTAACAATTCCTTTTTCTGCAGGAAAGCAGGTCCGCTCGTTTTATCCTTTTAGAGTGTCTTCTATATTGAGTATGTACTTTACTTGTTAGAAAGCTAGTGAGGGAAGCGAGCGGAATACTTGTAGCGAGTAATATAATACAAGACATCGACGGTAAGACCAGCAAGTCTAGCAGCAGAAGGCGTGGAAGTTCTCTTTTCGAATCAATTTCCCTGGAAAGGAAGGAAGTCCTCCGGTCTAGGTCGGCGTCTATTCCGGCAGGAAGAGGTTCTTCTGGTAGTGGGGTTTACGGGATCCGGTAAAGTAAAGGGGGAGTCCCTACAAACTCAGTGATGTCTTGAGGAATCTCAACATCGGGTGGAGTTCGAATGTCGAAGAAAAAGGACTCATCGACATTCATGACTTCCTAAATATTTCCAGGTTCCTTAGATTCATTCCTTCATCTTCTTCTGGAATGAATCCAGTTGTGACTGCTACCATATCCGCGATCATATCGCTAGGACTTGCACCAGGTGTATTTCCCATACACCTGCAGGTTGCTGTGAGAGTGTCCTCGGCTTCTTCCTTTCTCCATTTTCAAACTATATATATATATATATATTAAACGGAGAGACTTCTTCATGCTTTCTTCATTTATCTACCCGACCTTCTCAGGCGGGTCTTCTTGGAGGGTAAGAGAAGTTCTCGGCTCGTTCAGTCGTTCACCCATGTTGTGTTGAGTCGATCTTTTTTACGTTCCTTTACCGTACCGCTGTTCCGTGTTTATTTGAATAAAATACCTTACCCATGGTAAATGCTCAGCCTTGCCAAAGCCTAATATCCCACGTCTTGCTCGTAGCAATGCCGATTCCTC